TGAACCTCTCTCTAGTGGCGGCATCTAAGCTATCAAATGACTCTATTCCACTCCCTTCTGAGCCCACATCTCCATGTCCTATCAATGCTGATCTCTCCCGCTGTTGAATCGTATTTGATTTTTTAGATTGAGAAATCTCCAAACCCTTATGAATGGATCTTGCTCCGGTCGATAAAATATCTTCAAACTCAAAAGATTTATACCACAGCCTATGCTTACTCTGCCTATCTAACAGCGGGGTGAACTGCAAATACTAAATATGCAATAGGCGCAGGTATCCGAAACTGGAATTGACCCTCGTACTGGCTCCCGAATAGGTGGACCCTCGAACGGGATATGCTCCGACTTGGTATCAATCTTTCTCAGCTGATGGCTAAGCATATGGGACTCCATATGAGAAACTGAAAGTTCATCTGCTCTTTCCGCTACGAGCTCAAAGTAAAGTGGTTCTTGAATGAAAACTCATTTTGGATAGCTGACTTGATCAAATTGCAAGTAAAGATTCCAGCGGAGATGAAGACCCTCAGACACCTATTCTGAGGATGAAGGAAACAGTCCAAGAGAGAGATGGAGTCATCTGGTTGGAACACGACTTGAGAGACGTTTCTTGATGAGCCGGGAAAAAGACTATGTAAAGACTAGGAAGCGCTGGAATAACACTTCAGACAGGTTCTCGATAGTTGACGACTATTTACTTACTTACGACATAAAGCTGTCCTTCCAACCAGCCAACCCATATTACTTATATAAAGGTTGAACACAACACTTACTTAGGCCTGGTTCTTCGGCTGTTTCAGGAGCTATAGAAAGGGATGCTTTAGCTGTTGAGGCTAAGAAGGGAATTGAGGTAAGGCTGGCATAAGAGAATGGAGTTACTGAGCTTACTGAGCTAATGGCCTAGAAGTAAGTGGAGTTAAGACAGCTCGTAGCAGTATCGGAATACAATAGAATCCCTTCTTTACTTACCTATAAAGAGTGACCACTGAACGATAAGAACAAAGCCACTTTCAGCTATAACCGGAGTGAAATGAGTTCTATAGGCCTTAGCCGGAACACTTTCTAACTAACTGTTAGCCAGTGAAGTGATTGCTGGGAGTGATCACGAACGAAGGATTAATAGAGGCGTAGTCTATAGCCGAGCTGTAACAGGAGTTCGAGTTTGAGTTACTCCAAGAACTACAGGGAATGCCGGTGCTTTTGTGGATCTGAACCTACATGATAGATCGGTTTCGGGGGATGCTCATTCAGGGGATGAGAGTCCTTTCCTCGAATTCAAAGCATTAGCTCATTGGGATTCGAACCCAACCACATACATATTTGACTGGAGTGAGACGATCCTTCTTTTATCCTTTCGATAAGAAAAGCTAGGAGTGAGACCAAAGCAGCTTGGCTGCAACAAATAGACTCAGAAGTGAGTGATCCATACCTTGACTGAAAAGCTACCAATTAGGTCAGTAGCTGGCCGAGTCGCTGATAGACCAAATAAGCACAGTAGCAGTTTAGAGCCGAAGGAGCTCCATTTGGGATTCTATAGCCTACGCGCTTGCCTTTAGGGGATCGAAGTTGGATGAATCTCCAGTGGTTCCTTCCATCGGCGTCATCGAACCACGTTAGCAATCCAGAATAACTGGAAGCTCGAAACGGCCGGTCAAAGGAATTGATCCGTTTCGTTCTGTTCTTCTCCTAGTTTTATAGCACACCCATGTAGAGGGATCTTTCCGACATTCAACTTGCGGAATGGAATAAAGGCTGGTGCTAGTCTAAAAGACGAATCAGAACAGAATCCCCTTAGTAAGAGGATTAGGACAGCTTTCAAAGGTTAGAGATGGACAAATGAAAAATGTCTTAGAGAAGGAGCTGCATCGAATGCCATGGTTCTTGTTCAAGAATAAAAGTCTCCATAAGCCTAGGAAGGTAAGGAATGTGAGTCACCCTGACCCTAAGCCAGAGAAGTTTGGCAAGTAAATGTGAATTAGAAGAAGTTTGAATGAAGGGAATGTAAGTGAGTGAAGCAAGAACAATGCTAGCCTCGTCGACTCTGGAATGAATATATCAACCATTCAGAAGAATCTCTTTTCTTCTGTGAAGGTGAGAGAAGGACTGGCCTTAACAACGAATTTCGTAAAGCGCAAGAAGGGGCTTGGAAAAAGCATTCGAAGGAACTCGGACATCGCGCGGCCATTGGTCAAGATCTCCCCTGATGGACATCATTACACATTCATTCAACGCTTCCCCGGCGGGGTAAGAAAGTAAGATTGAACTACTGAATAAGAGAAGCATTGTGATTTCCTTGATTTAAGGACTTTAGCGTCTCATTGCGGAAGCAGAAGTTCTTTCATTCCTCATTCACTTCTAGGACTTGGGTTAGAGAGGGGGGAATATAGTAAATAAAGTCGAAGTGTAGTTCCTATTTATCAGCTCAGATTAGAGCACCAGCTGTTACGCTGACAACCCCCGTTACGCCGCGCTTGAACTCCTAGCCCTAAGACGGAGTAGTCTTACTAGCAGTAGGATTACCGGATTCCGCTTTATGTCTTTCTTTCTTACTTTCCCTAAGCACTCATTGTATTTGAATTTTACCCGCTCAGAAGAGCTATGTATCCGGTCTTGGGAGTCAAATAAGGGCATGGCTTAAACCAGCTCCCTAGCCTAGGGTGAGGTCTCATAATAGAGTAAAGTAGGACAGAAGGATTAGCTTAGCAGTGAACAAAAATCATTCAATCAGCTCAAGAGCTGGAAAAAAAAACTTCTAGGTTTCGGAATAGAAGGAAGGAGGCTCCCAGGAGGTAAGTCCTGCTTGATTGCTTTCACCAGGTTTATAAAGACTGGTTCGAAACGAAAGGACCAGGTCGGGATAGGCTGGGAGTCGATTAGCCCGAGTTGTGTTAAGATAAGTGGCACTTGAATTTGAAGTAGACATCGGCCAGGTCTTGGATGCTGAATTATCGGTCTTACCACTTGTATCGATAGACCCACTTGAATTGAATGCTGAGGAGATTTATTTTCAATCCAATCCTGATCCTGATCTTCGAACTTTCTCTCTGCAAAAGGCTTCTGGCAAAGCTTGAACATCGTATCGTTAGCTCCGAAGACAGAAGAGCTGGTAGGACGGACTGGTAAGGGATGAAATTACTTATTACTTATGAGTGGAGGGCTTCGCTTTTTTCTATAACTGTCACTGGAACAGAAGGCCTAGTACTCCAATTGGCTTAAGTGCACTCCCAATGATATTCTAGTCTTCTTTCTTAAGAAAATATAGATATTATCGTGGAAAGAAATCTATCTCTTGAAGGGAGTCCAACTTAATTCAGTTTGATCCCAAGAGACGGTATGGAACGCTCGTATAGAATCCCATCCAATAGAACTCAAACCGCTGGGAATGCAACGGGATGGATGTCAACTGGTAAGACCTTGGTCTGGAGATCTTTACAACAGGAGATCAGGAGTTAGCTCGCTTGGACGGAGAGCACGAGAAAGAAGGGGCAGTCTAACTGAACTCCACTCGTTTAGAAGAAGCCTCGCCAGTCAGGGGGATAGGGAAAATTTCTTCACAGCATGAAGAAAAGAGAGGGATTCAAAAAGGGCTGGCTCCTTAGAAGGGATTTGAGTGCTTTAGACTAAGAAGTGAGATTAGATAGGCTTGTCTTAGGATTTGATGCACATTCAAGGGCAACTAACTACTGCTTATGGGTAGGCACCTAGTGCTACAATGGCTGTAACAGATTCAGAGATTGCATTTGCCCTTGGATACACACCACACATTGATTGGATTTGAAAGGTACGAAGGGTCCATAACGGACAGGAACTACAACTATTGATACTCGGTCTAGACTAGGGGGGGGGGGAAGACACTGCCGGAAACGGGACTGCTGTACTGTAAAGGGGTTACCGTCGAAGGTAAGGACAGAGACTGATTAAATGGGGAGGACAGATATAGGCAGACACTTCCAAAAGGCAGAAGCATTGGCTTTTAGGACGCACTCAAACTTCCATTAAAACTCCAGGTGGCAAAATAACTCCAATAAGAAAGAGGAATGTGCTAACGCCAATAAGCGTATAAGAAAAGGACTAGAACTGGCTGAAAGCACTTACCGCTAGAAAGAAATTGGCCTGACAGAAAAAGTCAAACCCCTCTCCCTCTCCTTTCAGTCGAGTTGCTAAAGCACCTCTCCTGCTTTCTAAAGCTAAAGGGCGAGTGACTTCATACCTTTCCTCAAAGCCGCCTACCGTGCAACGAGCAACGACCTGGCCTGGGACGAAGTAAACCCTTACCAGGGTTGAGAAGCTTACTATTACTAAGCCTTTTGCCCTCCCAGATTCAGTCAGTAATGGCTTCTATGATAGAGTAATTTAGCTATAGAGTTTTCAGCTAAATAGCTCTTTCGAATACTTCCGTTCGTGCTTACCTTTGTATCTATATCTTCCCTCCCAATGAAAACGAGGAGAAGAGGTCACGTCTCAGCCCAGGAGAAAGAGAACTACTCGACTAAGAAGTCAGTGTTGGAGGTGTACTAATCCCTCTCTTCTAGCCGGAAAGACTTTCTAACCAATTCCATTAATAAGCTAAAGAGAAGTTACAGAAGTACGGAAGTGACAGAGAAGTCAACCTTCTTAGCCAAGGGCAGCGCCTCTGATACTGAACTAGATGCCGCAAAAGCACCAACTCTGGCATCATATCCCGAAGATAGTCATTTCAGTCTGTTGGGCAGCGTTTTATAGAAGTGACGGAAGCCAACCGACTGACTTGCAGCTGCCAGTGTCCGCCTTACTTTCTTCTCTTTTACTATAGATGGGAGTCTATATTCAGCATCTAGGTTACTACACTGAAAGCCATATAGTAGGTCTGCAAGCCTAATTCGGATTCTTTTTCTAACGTCCTACCTACAGGCGCATAGGAGCTAGTTTTCCAACCGCGGAACAATATCTTACACTTAGATTCCACCATAGTGCTAGATTAACTAGGCCTTCCCTCCACTAAACAGATTCCATCGTAGTGGATAGAAGTCTTTAGACTAAGGGCAGACCGCAAGGGCAAATCTTAGGCATTGGTTCCGAGGACGGTAGCCTACTGAGAATGAAGGAAGAGAAGCGATTTTGAAGACTTTCTAAGATATTTCCACGATCAATACCGACTTCCTTATCTTTTCTCGAACCTTTATCTGTATGGAAAAGAGGGCTTCTACCTATACTTGGTTGAGAAAGGGCTGAATGGTCCAGGACAAGAAAAAGCCACTAAAAAGAACTGTAGGTCATACAGGGTAGTCCACTTTATCTTTATCCGTGACTCTGAGTACAAGATTTCCGGGATCAAGAAAGTCGCAAATAAATATGCTGGGCTGGACTCTTTTCTCGTATGCCCGGAAAACGTTGTTTCGATAGAACTCAGCTTGCTGCATAGCTCGTCTAAACAAAACACTCCAGATCCGCACTTCCCTTTAACTCCAAAGGGACTAAGCTTGACTAAGAAGGGCTTTGCTCCGCATGAGACAAAGTTATCAAAAAGTACTTATTCCAATTTAGATAACCCTGATTAGAAACACACTTGACCGTTTTCTAGCTTGAACCAGAACAAACATTAAACGCCCGGAACAACTGTTAGAATTTCGATCGAACAAGTATTGGCATTCTGTCAGCATTTCCCCCGCGGTCAGTGATAGTTAGGAAAGGAAGAAAGAAAGGGTGATACACGAGAAGCTAGGTCAGGTATATATAGCGATTGCAGATGGTGCACCAGTTTCGTATACATAGGCCCTGGGTAAGGTGATGAGATCGACACATTATATGCGATCTACGTTCATAGGTTCTACCTTGAAGCTCTTCTCCTTTCCTTACTCTAACAAGTAAGCAAATAGGAATTACCTTGTGAAGCAACGTAAATTTAGTGAGTTTTGGGAGGTTAGCCTTAACACATCCAAATCTTCCGAAGTCAATGCGGTAGCAGCCACTGTCCCGACCTTTTCTGTCACTCCTTCCTTTGAAAGGAGCTTCTCGCCGTTAAACTCAGCTCTTTTTCCGGCTTTACCGATTAGATCAGTTTAGACCTTACCTTGGGATTGGTTTTTTTTCCTTTAAGGCTGACCCTTCTTATAGAAAACTGGCATCTAGAAAACTGGCATCCAAAGGTCCTCAACCAGGGAGAAATCGACAAATCTAGGATAAAGTCCACTTGAATCGACCAAAGGGGAAGGAAGTATGAAAATCCAATTCTTTGACGGAAACTAAAGGCTAACCTACAAGCTAGCCTCGTCGAATCGACTCACTCTCCTAACCTCAAAGGGAATCTGAGAAACAAGTAGATCAAGGATTCCCATGTTGCCTATGGTGTCTTGCGAATTCCTAGGAATGTTAGGAATGGGAGAACCAGTAATCCCAGTAATCCCAGGAATAGGAGGTAAGGAGATTAGTTGGTTAGGAGGGAATCCCATCAATATTAGCAATGAGGTGATGAGATTAGGTTTGTTTTGGTTAGGGATTAGAGGAATGGGAGAGGTAAGCCAAGTAAGGTAAGGAGTTTTTGTTTGTAGAAAGTTCCATTTCAATCTGCCTATCTGTTTGAATCAGTTTATCCCAAGGAAGTGTTTTACTCTTTTAATTGGTAGTTGGTTCTGGAATCCCTGGAATGTTAGCAATGGGAAGAGTTCACCTTGCTCCCTCTCCTTTTAGTCGAGTAATAAATCCCTCTCGCAGAAAGCTCAAGTATGTAAACAACCTCTCCTTTTAGTCGAGTTACTAAAGTACCTCTCGCAACAAGTACTCGAGTCACAAAACTAAAGGTCGAGTCATGACTTCGCCCTCAGGTGGGAGGAGAAACTGTACAGGACATAGCTTTCCGTCTCTTTCTTTCACAAAAAAATGAACCACCAAAAACTGTAGATTTCTTTTTTGAAAAGAGTTTTGTGGCCTTTTCAAAAAAGAAAGAAGTGCTACTCAAAATGGCGGAGCTAGATCCTTACGGATCGTGGATTCAGAGTGGCGCTCGCTTTATTAAAACCGGAAAGACTTTATCGTAGAAGCGGGACTTAGAAAAGTCCTCAAATCTCTTTCTGACCATGGTGTCAATAGCCCATACTTTCAGTCTTTTTTTAAAAAGACAACGGAGGAGAAGAGGAATACTAATGAAATGACAGAAGCTACAGCGCGGACTTCGTGCTTGCAGGAACAGCAGCACTACTATGCAATTAATTAGCTGCCCCATTCATGCGCCCTCTAAACAACGAAAGCTACAACATCAACGAAGGGAATGGGTTCCTCCGGCATCTAGGTAGAACCTTCCAGAAAAACGGGGAGTAGACCCAAGGAGCGAAGCTACAGCCAAGGAAGAAATCCCGGGCAGGGACATGAACAAGATAGATATTCTACGCAGCCAAGCCCCTACTTTAGCTGCACTTGGTGGTTCCCCGCTTGGCTGTACCACGAACAAAGGGATCACAACAGCAACAGTAAGCACTCTCCTACCTATAACATGCAATCACAGGAATCAGACTAGAAGCTACCACCTGGCTACTCATGCAACTTAGTCCCATCGAACCAAGAGAGAAGGGATTCATTAAAGGAGTTCTTCCAAAGGCGCACATACCTTCGACGTTCACTCGGGCAACCGACCGTCTTCGACCGCTCCATCCCGCTCTTAAGGCTTGTTACAACGCTGAAGCCTTATTATAAGGAAGATTTTGTCCCCAACTTTGGGCATTTTCGGGGACTAGCCCGCTTCTTCATTACTCAAGAGGGCGATTGCCCGGTCCTCTTTCATGTGGAATCATTTTAGATCGTATCCAAGCCTGCCTCCACTTTCTTATGTGAAAGAGGTGCTTGCTTTATGAGACTGAATGGAAACCTTCTTTCTTCGATCAGAATACGAATAAGATCAAAAAGGCCATCATTGGGGCAAACAATGCAATAGCTTCGGTTAGAGCAAAGCCCAAAATGGCATAACCAAATGATTGTTTAGCCAATGATGGATTTCGCGCCACAGAATGGATCAAAGAACTGAAGACGTTTCCAATACCGACAGCAGCTCCCGCTGAAGCAATTGTAGCAGCTCCGGCACCTATTGATTTTGCACCTTCTAACATCTCGGGTTGAGAATTCTACTCACGCTTTGTCATTCACTTATCTTATATCTTATTGATTCCTCGTCGATTCTTACCCTCGTTCCTTTGATCTTGGACATCTCACTTGGAATGCATTCTTTGCGATCTTGTACCCACGGAGTGGTAGACTGAAGACCAACTTAATCTCGACAAAGATAAGTACAAGCAAGTAGATCATTCGACGTCAGAGGGAATGACTCGTAGCTAGGGTCCCATCTCTCTTCGATTATTCAATTTGATCCGTCTTCGTCTTCTCTTATGAAATTGATAGTTTGTGAGATCGATTACTCATAAATGCTGCCCTTCTCTTATATACGTATACGAGAGCACCAGATACGCCATGGATGATACATACGATTTCACTTATCCCAAAAGTGAAGATCTTATTCGTATTCTGATCGAGGAAAGAAGGCGAGCTAGTTCAACTCAATGACAACCTCTAGGGCCAAGCCTATGGAAAGCTTTTCCAATCTCCTTCCGCATTCTTTCCTTTAATATGCTTGTATCACATACCAATAAGACATAGGAGGATCCGATAGATTTCAATCACATACCAATAAGACATAGGAGTTCGTTCCGAACAGATAAGATGGTAGTTAGCTATCAATCTTCTTTAGCACGAGTCGATCCCTATTCTTCTATAGTTGGTGAGAACTATGACTTGAACCTGCTCCTTACTTCAATCTTCTTTTCAATTCAGATATGGATGGTAAAGTCCATTCAGATATAGATGGTAAAGGAAGATCAAGTTACTCGGCTAGACCATTATCCAAAGAATGGAAAGCTAAAGCAAGTCAAAGAATAAGTCCCATAATTGAATGGCATCGTCCTTTCTTTCCCCCATGAATTGCTTTCTCTCGTACTCATGCGATCCCGTCCGACCCCTTCCTACTTGAACTCCTGGTTTTGATGCTGTGACTTCCCCCATGAATTGCTTTTTCTTCTTTTCTTGCTTTCCTGCGTTGCGTACAACTCCTTCTCTTATTAGAGGGCTCTCACGGCTCCTATGGTTGAGGAGCGTTGGGCCCATTCTAAGTTGGAGCGACTCTCCGGAAGAATTCCTTTGAAGAAAGATCCAAGCACTCAACTTGATTGGAGAAGTTAGCGAAAGAGTCTCGAGAGCAAGGCGTTGAGCGGATCGACTTTTGCTTTCCCCTAATAATCTGAAGGGAACGGGTGAGAATGAAGTTCAGGCTAACCACAGCTCCTTTCGTTTCAGTGGGGGGTTGCAGTCTAATGAGAAGTGAGGGTTGATCATCGATCTGTAGCGAATCTTTTCTGCCAATTGACTTTCTAGTCCTTCGCCCTCTAAGCCATTGGCGAGTCTCAGTCTAAAGAGTAGGGGCGTAGCGAATTGACTATTGTGATCTCTTTAGCTTGAAATAAATAGGCGCTGGAGTCTGTCTGAGTATGTAAAAGATGTGGTGGATAGGATAAGAAAGAAGCCTTCTACATCAGCTAATTCTTCTTCCACGAGGGAAAAAAATAAAGGAGGATCGGTTTATTTCCCGTTCATCGTATCCATAGGATTGGGGGTCTCTTCCTGTCCTGAAGAAGCAGCTCTTTGCCTTTCTGCTTCAAAGAAAGAGGGGGAATGAGCAGATCAAGCCTTTCCCTTCATGCACTAGATGGATCACTTACAATGACCAATACTCCTTGTGAGAATCTAAGGCGCTTAAGGAAGCATCTCGAATCGGGCGTGAAAAAGATCCATCTTTGATTTATTTCACACAATTTCTCAATGTCAACTTGCTCGATGTAGGCTTGCTCCCATATTCTCCACGGTTTAAGGCAAGATTGGTGGGAAAGGGATATTCTCGCATCGATTACAATGAAATATTCTCTGTAGCCGACATATGTTCCAGTTCGCCAATAGTATCCATCGTTCACAGCTTCTGCCCGGGGCACCCAGCAGTTTACTGTTAAGGACACTATCGACTTACTGTGATATGTCTACAGTCAAAAGCTAGTACTTTATGGGTAGCATCTTTAGGGACTCAGAGATCAGGAAAACTTGATAGAAAGCCCCAGCTCTAACTTGATAGAATGCCCCAGCAATGGCCATCGGAGAGGTCCAACGTAATTTATTACTCTTATAAAAGAGGGAACTCGACCCTTGGGAGAGGTACGGAGTGACTCGACCCTTGGGAGAGGTACTTTAGTAACTCGACTGAAAGGAGAGGAGAGAAATTCCATTTACAGGCTTTCTACCAATGACCGGAGACCAGAAGGGGGAATAGAGAGATAAGCCTTGAGCGGTCAGACCAATTACGATCGATTCGCTAAACATTCAAGATTCGAGATGAGCTGCTAAAAGAAGGAAGGGCGATAGAGAGAGGTTTTTCACTTTCAACTAATCAGTGCTAAGGAGATTCGGGATGGGAACCCGCACTCTTTTGACTGAGAGGCGTAGGAGAGAGGGAGTTCCCCGTTCTTTAACCCCGCTACCCGTGACTATATGAGAGACTTACTTTCCTTGTACTTAGGGAATATCCAGATAAGTCTCATGGCATCTTCCTCTTTCAACTGAGAGGCAAGCCGAGGTGTAGTTCCTTTATGCAAAGTAGGGCTAAAAGGATTAGCAATGTGGCTCAGTCTGAGTGAGGTTAGTAATAGGCTCAACTACAAGTCTTGGAGTGGAGCTATGCAGCTCAGTATGGTATGAGGATCGAAGGGCATAAATAGAAACTAACAATGGGGATGCCCCTAGTTGTTGAATTCCTTTAGTAGGAATTACTTGCTCCGACCTTCAGGAATAGGTCTGAAGATGCGACTAGAACTGAAAGAAGAGGAAGGCCACTTGACCGATGAGGTGAAGGAGTGAGAACTCTTACTATAACAGATACACGAGCCCATCTATTAGAAACGCTATTTCTTGAGTAGCCAGAATAGTATGTAGCAAGAAGCGTTCCTCATAGGCAAGCCAGGAGCTACAAGCAACTAGAGCGCAGCGGGGACACTCATTAGTTCTCCCCTTCGATCTATCATGGATTAGGGGGAGAAGCAACCTCTATTCCTACTAGTTGGAGCTCTAACCTTCCTTACTTCTATCTTATTTGAAGAATAGATTGTGACCAGCTATTTGAAGATCTTTCTTTGTCAGAGACAGATTCTTGACCTAAATCAGTGACTAGTATCTTTCCCTCCTCTGAGATTGGACGTCGATAGGGATTGTTAACAGCTACCAAGCAATCAGTTCAAAAGCCTAAGGAAGAGCTTTGACTATTCTTACTATGAGTTCCCACTTTGACTGGGTAGCCCTTCTCTTTCTCGATTCATAGGACCTCCAAAAGGAGGGCAGTAGCACTAGTCGGAACGAACAGTCTCTTCTTTCTTCTTTAGAACATTCATTCTATTATCGGGACAGCATAAGCCAAGAGTTTACTAAGAGAGTATTGGAGCTAGCGCACACTGAGGTCTGTACGCCATCCCTCTCCTTTCAGTCGAGTTACTTTGTACCTTGATCAAAGCACTTTTCATTGATGACGAATGACATGGGTCTCTTTCATGCGATAAAGCTCCTAGGCCTTATTCTACAGATCAAAGAGCGAGTGAATTCCCCCGTAATCCGAAATATGATTTAGTACAGAGGCCGGCCGACCCCAAAGTCCTCCAAGTACTCACTCCTTTCAACGTCCCAAGGGGCATTAAAGACATGGAGATCTTGGAACCAAGGTCCTATGGAAGGAATAAGACCTTGGAACAAGACCCCCAAAAAGGGTCTTTATGGGACCTTTGTCAAGGTCGTTCGCTCTGGGCTTTGGGTTCAACGGGTCGCTTTGAAAATAAATAGTCTCATCACATCTAAGGTGCAAAGATTGACCTCGATGCATGTAAAATTTTGAATGCCTCATGACCTATGGTTCGGTCGTGGAAAACCACCAAAGGGTGGTTGGTTGAGATCTTAAGGAAGAAATACCGACCCAAAGATCTGGCATGTGTCCTTGAGTCCTCTTCTGCCACGTGTCGCAGGGCAGCAAACCTATAAAAAGGGACCGTATCCGAGAAAGTACTCCTGCTAGCACTGAGTGTCTTCTTTCCACTAGGCTGAAATACGGCTGATTTCTCACCCGTGCGCACGCATCTCGCTTCTGGCTCCCTGACCCATACGACCTTTCTGGGTTTGTTAACATCCTTCCTTCTCCTTTTGGGTATTTGCTATCTTGTGGTCCCTGATTCTTAGGCTGACCACGTGGTCCTCTTGCGACGTCTGTTGGGAGGTAGCATCCAAGGTCCGAAAGGCCTTTGTTCCGACCCGACTTGCGGATCCGGGTTTGGGAGAACCTCCTTCGCCGCCGGTGAGTTTTCTACATCAGTCTGGTTTTGCTTCGGACAAAGCTCTATCCGGTGGCCATATTCCCCACACTCAAAAGCATATAAGATGCAAGCCTTCGTATTCGACCCTCTGGATGTCATCATTAAGACAAAACTGGGAACTCTTTTTGAATTTTAAGTCTACCTCCACACACACACGTGCATATAGACCCCTAGATGAATCCACTGTGTATAGATCAGCCCGGACTACTTTGACCAGTTTCTTCCCACTAAGATCTGGTTCATTAACAAATTGAATCGTGATCACTGGGGACGTCTCCTCTCGTTTGACTCGAGTTGCCTTTCAGTCTCCTAATCACATGGATATAGGTGGGCTAATTGTTCTTCCTTTCGGATGAGCCAATTGAATCAGATGAAGATATAAGATCAGTTCAGTCTCATTCCGTAAAGCCAAAGACGACATTCCATTAAAGATAGAGTGGGTCGACCTTTCAATCAGGACGGTTGGGTGCGCTAAAGCAAAGGCGTCTTATCAAGGGCCTGCCGCTCCCCTCTTTCGTTGTGACAAGGGAGTGTGCTTATGATTCTACTTTGTTGCTAGACCAGGTCTTAAAACGCAATTATGACTAGGTCGGGACTGACGGGGCTCGAACCCGCAGCTTCCGCCTTGACAGGGCGGTGCTCTGACCGATTGAACTACAATCCCAGTTTTCAAATTATTCTTCTTGTCAACCTTCTTCTCATACGAAATTTCAAAAGAAAGAAGTAGAGTCGTTGGACCAACAACCGCCAGGATCAAATCTGTGTGAGCGGGGCAAAGACACCTGTTTGTTTTCCGAGCGAGAAAGCTGGCTTTGTTGATTCAGTCGAAATCAAAAGGTAAACAAAGCGGGAAACCTTACTAGTTGTTGATTCCGTATTTGAGTTGAAATAAAGAAGCAGGTTCTCAACATCCCTAGAAAAGAAAGAGTCTTGTTACGTCTGTTTAAATAAGGAGGAAGATCCCTGACTTTTGGTATTTTCTAGTGTTATGAATTTGAGAAAACCCGTCTTTTTCGGCATACTGCACTCGTAGACTAGTACTCTCTTTTTCCTCTCTTTTAGGATTAGATAAAGTTAGCCTCTTCGTTTTTAGTTCACAAAAGTGTGTGATTTGCTTGCTTTTTGCATGAGTCTTTGAGTTCTGAGCTCTAAGCTCTAAGTGTAATATGCCGACCGCGTTCGTAAAGTGATCATAGTAAGACGGGATCGACAGGGATTTCGACAATTACTAACTATTCGAGTGGTTGTGAACGCTTTCTTCTTACTCTTAGTTAATAGTGGTCCGGTCTCGACTGAAGGCACTGACTTTAGTTGCTTGAGCGCATCTCCTTCCGAGACAAACCTAATCTCTTTCACAACCTCTATGTTGCGGTTTACATAAGCTTTCTCAATCACCTTAGCCTAGTTCTCTTTCTTTCTTTTTTCTCTTTCTGGTCACAGTGCAGATTGTTGAGCTATACGGGCTTTCTTGCTTTGATGTAAGCGAATGCGACCGCGGCGGATAGGGCCACGAAGCGCCCAACGACTTGAACTTGAGGATTACAACGAACTATATACTTATCTGGTGGATGCGCGTCTTGGGCTCTTTTACCTCTAACTAGAAATATCGTAAGAAAAGAAAGTGCTTTTTCCTAGGGTAGATTAAAGGAATACTGAAAGGCTAGGAGAGTTCACAGGCTGAGTAATGGGAAGCGGGCTAGTCCCCGAAAATGCCCGTTAATCCAAAAAGTTGGGGAAAAAAATCTTCCTTATAATAAGGCTTCAGCGTTGTAACAAGCCTTCTGAGCCAGGATCAAACTCCTCCTTTTGAAAGAGAGTTCCACCGCCCGCCTACTCCCCCCCCGCGCCAGCCTCTGTTCCAGCCTGTCAGCGAGTGAAGTCCGTTTCCTAACCTAAGGGAGTAGGCTTTGCCTAGGAAGAAAACTTTTATATGTTTTAAACTGAGTTCTACTGTTCACCTACAACCCAACCTAATCTTACTGAAACTCTTGCTTTTCCTTGTTATCTTTCTTTTGCCTATCGAAGCTTTCTGTTGTAGCTGTTCTAACTGCTGTTGTGAAGCGGTCTTTCCCAGGTGTTGCTAGCTGAGTGCTATCTCTTGTTATCCCTCTCTATATCTCCTTCTGAGTTGGGTTCCCTGATGGAATGTGCTACGGTACGTTGCTGTTGTTGTGATCTTGTGCTCTATCCCCTCGAGTTCTTATCCGACCCAGTATGATGCCATTGGGTCGGGCTACACTTCAAGGAATCCCGGGCATACACAAAAGCAGGGCAGAGAGTCTCTAAGCAACACATAGCTTGCGCCTTCACTCGCACTAACAACTGCCAAGCTTGCTTACTTAACCCTACTTACCTATCATGTACAGTCCGTTTTAATAGCTTGGAAAGAAGACTCTTTAAACAGAAGCTGACAGTACGGATCCTAACAGCAGAGGATAGCTTCGGTCACTCGGAATACTTTCCTCCCTTCCTATACAAATAAAAGACATCACAGCAAAGGACAGGAAGACTGCTAAGCCACATACCTGCACACATCATGCATAGCAATTCCCAGACGGAAAAGATACTTGACAGACAGCTACAGGCGGGCGTACTTAGCTACTAATGCTGGGAAGAGGAACCCAAGGGATACATTTGACCCCGGTAGCAGCTCATAACAACAAGAAGCAGAGAAGCAACGGGTCGAGTTACTGCGTTCCTCATCAACTAATTAATGAGAGCTTCCCCTTTTTGTTCTGTGTTGCTTTCCTGTGCCAGCTGCGGCGGGTAGTCGTTGTTGCTATTCCGAGCGGTGCTTCCTGTCTGTCATGAATGAGTATATCTGCTGATGTGCCGGAACTTGGAATAACAGTGCTAGATCTCTCCTTTGTTCTGTTTCTAGTCCTTTACTAGTCTTTCTCTTCTTTCTTCCTTCACTGAGAATATGCTGTACTCTCTCCCTTCCATTGGCCCAGAAAGAAACCGTTTGTTGGTTGTTGATGAAACAAACAGGAAAACAATTGTTTGAGTTGTTCCGTTGTACTGCCACTGTGACACGGGGGCCAGCCGGGTAAGGTTTGTCGTTTATTACTTATGATATTCGATGTGCTGGTACTGCGTACCCTTGATCCGCTTTCCCTTCTTTTGCCCGTTTGTTGTAATGTTTTTCGGGGCTGCTCCCGGTTTGCATCTTTTGTGTGATCTGCCGGGTTAGCCCCGCTTTTATTTAATTCATCTTTTCTCTCTTACTGATTGAGGATTCCTTTGTTCGTGGTACAGCCAAGCGGGGAACCACCAAGTGCAGCTAAAGCAGGGCCGCTAGGTCCGAAGAGTAACTGCCCTTCTGACTTCCCTGTCCGGGATCTCTTCACTGGATGTGGAGGCGCGTAGCGCTGCGAAAAAGAAAGGGTTGCCTTCCATGCCAAGCCAGCACATGGACCGGATTGTTACTCGCTACGCGCCTCTGCATGGTGAGATGGGAACAAGTTGTCATGATGTATGCAGGTAAGTGAGCGATGAACGCCTGTCTCTGTTGCTGCATGTGCTGTTTGTTTGTTTCCGAGGTGGTGTGGTCTGCCCCCGAGGAATGTCTAGGAGAAGGGTTTTCTGCTGTGATTGCACCAAGTGCAGCTGCGGGTTAGTATCTCTTCCTAGGTGGGAAGGGGCACGACGAGGAACGAAGTCAAACCATACCACGTACTCACACCATTGTTCATACAATGTCTATAAGCGGTGTTTTCTGCGATATGTGCTTCTGGCTCTCCACAAAGGAACATCTCCAAGGGAGGGGGCGTGAGCTGCTTAAGCTTCATCCCATCCCGAATCCTTGCAATTAACACACCACGAAGATAGGGACTGAGAGGTAATCCTCTTCCAATCCACCACTCGAGTGGTAACCGATCAGGACCGACTAAAAGCTTACTAGATAACGCCTGAATCCGACTAAAACGCCGGGATAGGGCCTTAGTGTCCATTTGTCCTAGCACGGGGTATCCAGCTTTATTTAACCTTAAACAAGTCTTAGGACTTAACTTGTACTTAGATAGGCCAACTGCTGAGTACCAACGAGGAAGTAGCTCTCAAGCACAGCTTTCGCAGATACTGGGGATAAGTCCTTCGACATTATCTTAACCCAGAACCGCTTGGCGAACTCAAGACAACCCGTCTCAGATACAATAGACTTGGCATCAGATATATCTACTTGCAAAGCATCAAGTAGAGAACGGTACTCCTTAGCCACACTACGATCGGCAATGACGATGTCATCACCTAACAAAGCGTAGTCGAGAAATGGTCTCGTCTGATGAGGATATGCTCGTAATGCTGCCAACCACACAATAGCATGTTGGGACAACGCGAATAGAGCCCAGGAGCCGTAATAACCCAAAGGTTGACCTGCAACAAACACAACTTCGTCATGCCGTCCAGTAACGGACTTCAAAGAGCATGAGTTGAGTGCTAAGGCACCATTGACAATGCACGATGCCATCGTTTGACCGAAAAGGCACGCCATAAGCTCATATATGACTGGAACGGGCCACCGATCGGTGGCAGCGCTCAAGTCAAAACTTGCTATAAATCTTGGGCGTCTCTTTGCCAGACGATGGATAGGACCTTCTTGATGGAAGGTACCGTCTTGTGGAATACGCCTCAGAACAGACATACCCCACACATGCACGGGGTATAACAGACGTTGTTTAAACCAGTTACCGATTACAAACAAACGCCGCTTTCCGGCCACCCTCTAAGGACTGAGCCAAACGTCCGGAATAAAGAGGTTGAGAAGAACGGTCGAAGCCCATGGCGAGGGAATCAAACACCAAGCCAGGCCAAGCCTCATAAAACCTCAACCCTTCATTAGCTGCCCAGGTACTAAATTGCGTATCAAACGGGTACAAAGTATACCCAGGTTGAAAGAGAATACCTGGACTGAAAATACCATCCGGTTCTGAATGAATGATTCGCAGCTGGCGGGCAAAAGCCGCGATTTCCAAGAACATCGCAGAGAAGAAACAAGTCTCCTTCCGTTCTTTAGGAGCAGGCTGCTCATCACTACCTGTAACCTTTTTAGACCACATGTGCAACTGAAGATTCGGTTTCGGCGGACGCAGTTTTTTGAGCTTACGCTCTTCACGAAGTTGCCTCCGTGCTTCACGGCGCGCTTCCTCCTCTTCAGGGCTCCGTTGGATCTTATGTTGAACAAGGTTACTTAAATCATTAGGGGTGGACTTCCAGGACGGGACAAACTGAAATCCCTTTTCTAAGGGGATTGAGTTCACCCAGGGGAGATAGCGTCTGAACAAATTTTCTACATTTTGTTTAAGTTCAGAACACACCTCTTTAACCCGACCCATATCTTTAATGGGAGTCACAATGGTACGGAATGTGCTAGCCTTTATAGGCTTCGCCAATTTAATAATCCGACACACTGAGAACCAAGAAAGATACAATCGGACCAACTGATCTGCCCGATCATCCCGCACTTTGATCAATTGGCGGTGATGGGTAGGGATTCTAGTTGGTATCCCAAGCAAGCCAGGAAGGCAGCGCTGCGCGCCTACGGTCCTTTGCTGTGTTAAGCATGTGTTGCTGAGCTAACCATGTCAACAGTATGGAACCCCGCTCGTAGAGACCTTAAAAAGAATACAAGCAAGTGTAGCTCACTCTCCCGAAGGGAGCTTAGCAACAGTAGTTAGTTAGAAACAGCAGCCGCGGATCAGTCGGAGAAGTCGTTTCTACCATTTCAATCGGACAAGAAATTCCGAGACCTTTCAAACAGCGTATTCTCGGCACGAACCAGGCCCGCTGGGAGAGTCAACTTTCTGATTTCCGAATTGATTGGAAAAAACTCCAAATTGGGCCAGAGACAGGTACGGAAAATTCTCAGGGGCCGAAGCGCCAAGTAGGAGAGGTCAGAGTCAATATCTCGTCCGATACTCGTCCTATCCTTTCTTTAAAGTGGAAACGGCGTTACCGTCATTGAAAAAGAAGCGAACAGGGAACGGCGGGAGAAAGACTCGGCATTCAGGCCATGCTAGTACAGTTTGTTTTCTTAGCTACACTTGCTTCCATCAAGAGCTCCCAAGGCCACCTGATTCGGAGTAGCCCGTTCGTGGCAGAGATTTTCATTCCAGTTGGACTTGGCCAAATGCCAATCCTCCTAGTTGTGGAAGTGGTTGGAACGGTTTCCTATTCCTATCGAGCAGCTGAGCCAGTGAAAAGCAGGACAGGGTCACAATCTTCCAAATTTGAAAAGCAAATAAACAAAAGTCGGAGCTGGTAACGCCTTGGTGAGCAAATCGGCAGGTTGTTCTTTAGTAGAGATGTGTTCGGTTGTAATGAGTTTGTCTTGAACCGCATCACGCACCTGATGACAATCAGATTCAATGTGCTTCGTGCGCTCCATGAAACACAGGATTGGCAGCAATATTCATAGCAGACTTGCTATCACAAAATCACTTCATTGGTTCGTCATGTTTGATACCAAACGAGAGAAGTAACTCCTTGAACCATTTAAGCTCGCACAAAGCAAACGCCATAGATCTATACTCGGCTTCGGCGGAAGACCTTGACACTGTTGGTTGTTTCCAAGTTTTCCAAGAGATCGGAGAACTACCAAGATAGAACCGTTCAAGCAGGACTTGCTTGCTTCGCCTGTTGATTACCTCTCCTTTCAGTCGAGTTATTTAAACCTCTCCTGAAGCGTCTTATTCAGATATAGATATTACAGATCCGCATACGAAAGATTGGAATGACCGGATAACTGCCCAAAGCACTACTAAATGGGTGTCAAAGAGGAATGAAATGGGATGACTGATTGATGGATACGTGGTAATTTTCCACTCCTGAACGACTTGGTACTCCCTCTTTCTCTATGGATCGAGCATATGAGGTGCCACTCTACCGCACCAATGCAGGTTATGAAATTATAGATGCTCCCCCCGGTGTCTTGCCAGAAGCTCGTTTTCTAACCCAAAAATGGAAGATTTGAAAACCCCATCCCCCCGGAACTGGAAAAGGACCTAAACTCATGATAGAAGCCGTCTTTCTCTAGTAGGAAATCAAAGACATCGGGAAGGCTCGCGTATTCCTATTCTTGTTATGGGAGACTGTCCATACCCTATCTCGACTCCGTTCACAAGACCATAAAGTAGGGGAAGGCGGGTTTGATCCTATCATTTGTTATTTGAGTTTGAAATGGCAACACTAAAGAAGTGTGGAAACAGACATTTAGAAAGCAGAGTTAGAGACCCCTTACCCAGGGATGTGATTGGGAAAAGAGCCATTGGAAGGTGACTAAAAGACCAGAAACAGGGGCTACCCGAGCTAATGATAGAGGCAAGAACACTTTCCGGCCAGGCCTGACTATAACCAACCTTACAGATCCCACTCAACCTTTTACACCGATGTATCGTACTCTCTCGACCAGGTCATCATAAGAAAATACTGCTAAATCTTTCCAAAGTTATAGAAGGAGGGAAGGCGCGCTACAACTAAATAACAGCCAGCTGAAAAATGCTAGCTAGTTAGGCTAGCGCGCAATGGCTTTCTCTGCTCTGATAGGGGCTTGCTTCTTCAAGCTCTGCCCAACCTATACAAGGTGCTGCTCGCTTTCTCTCAGCCACTAGTGGCTTATGTGGTGGTCGACATTCCTACGCGCTCCTCCTTGCCCCCTACTTCAGAATCCAAAGGTAAACTTTGGATGTTGTCGTGACGCTTTGGTTACGAAGGTTACCGGGGTCTAGGTTTATGGATGGAGTCAGTCAGCGAAAGTCCTCAATCAATATCAACAAGATGTCGTGACCGCTTAGACTTGGTGGATTTTGTCAGAAAAGAAAGTTGGTTTCGGGGGTTCATTGATTAGTACACCTCTGGTGCTGGTAAGGTCGGAACCGTGGTCGTCCGTCTCCGGTTTGCCGGCCGATAAGATCTCTGAGATTGATCAGCCAGCTGGGTTGGTTTGGCTATTCCTTTCTATTGAAAAGGAGTCAGCTGTCTGCGCGAGTCACCTTCTTTTAGGCTCCGCTGAACGACACGGCATTCTCGTTCAAATATAGGCCGGCCGTACTTGTGATGGTTCCCAAGGATCCAATATGACCACTTAGGTCTACGTTGCCGCGATATTTTTCTATGGAAGCGGGCGGGCTGTTAGAAGTTCGGCCCGGTTTTTTTTTGTGTCGTAGGGGAGGGATTGACCTTTCTAACGCATATTCAGTCGTACCGGCATGGCCCCACTGATTTGTTTTCGATCGGAGCATCAAGCAGCGCAACCCGGTTCTACTTGACTAAGCCCCGTGCTCGTCCAAGGAGGGAGTTTGCTTTACCCAACTTCCTTTTTGATAACAAGGCAGAAACCTCCGACCCGACATTCAAAAGTTTCGAATGAAGAATGAAGAGTGCCCTGCCCCAGCAAGCACCTACTCAATTCTAAATCAAAAAGCGTGACTTTACTAAACAAGCAAGAAAAGCCCTTTCGCACTTCTTAGTAAAGCCTAAGCGCCCTTGTTGCTAAAGGCCGGCTTTCTTCGCATGCTTGAGCGCATTACGCATTAATATAATACATATATATCAAGCTTTCCTTGAGTTTTCAATAAGGGGCATCTATAGTAAGGGGCCTTTTCAATAAGACTCGCGCTAGGCGATCACGTTTTTTGTCTTCCCAAAAATCGAATATTTTTGAGTTGGTAAAGACCCACCCCTAGTTTCAGTCAGAATGAGTCCCCGGGACCCCGGGACATTGGCTTCCGCCAACAGTGGACTATTAAGGATCGCATCCCGCGCATATTCTACATTATAGCCTGCAACTGATTCAGCTTCCGCTTCTGGGAGATCAAACGGAGCTCGATTTGTTTCTGCTAGACGAGAAATAAGGAACATAACCAATACAGGGAACAGGGGAATACCAGACCATATCTGCTTTTGCGCCATGACAATCTCACTCGAATTACGGGGACCTACACATATTAGTACAGTATACCGGGGTGTCCCCGGCCAGAACCACACGTGCAAGTTTCCCTGCATGTGGCTCGTCCGTGCTTTCCGAGGCGCTGCCTGTGACTCAGCATGAGAGAAGGGGGCGGAACTGCACACTCTCGTGTTCAGAGCATTGTCCGAGTGAGTAGGCAGCGCCTACCAAGCAAAGCTTTCTTGAAGAGGCTGGGCTGCTTCCTTTTCGGCGCCCGCCTTTATTCATCTATACTAAAGCCACACACGACCCAATAGGAACGATTTCAGCGCCCCTCTCTACTCTAGATAAGAAGCAAAACGCGCCATCACCTACAGCCCTTTCCTCTGCCGGGGACTTCCATGAAATGAAAACGGGCGGCATCGTTGTATGCTCGACATTTGTTGCCCTGGTTTATATCCCGGAGTACTCCTATGGCCGATCTGTCACCCAACCTACTTAAACAACCTAAAGGCTTGGCCCTGTCCCGCTTTTAGAATGACCCTTATGGCACAGCTTAGTCAGTTATTATCGCAGTTCAGATAAGATTCGGACCGCCACTTCTCTGAAAGCATGGTGCTTGCCTCCTCCCTCCTTGGAGCTCGTCCATTCGTTGGGTGATCCCTTGCTCTCACGTTCGAGTGTTTTCTCGTCGTTTAGGCCGGTGAGTGAGATTTCTGCTCATTGCAGTCACCTCCGGGGTTCTTCGCACCTGGATAGTACCAGGACCCTTGTGCCCCGGCCCTTGATCAGATAAAGCTGCCCGCCCGAAGCCCGACCTATGACCCACAACTAAAAATGAGCCTTGCGACGAGACGCGGACATTACCCATGCTGCGGTTCCCTCCGGTCCGTTCCCGGGTTGGGTTAGGGGAACATCCGAGCGATGATTGCCTTCGCGGATACAAACGCGCTCACAAGGCGCACAATAAGAATAAGACCAATAGAGACTTCATAAGAGACCATTTGAGCTGCAGATCGTAATGCTCCTAGAAAGGCATATTTCGAATATAGAGGAGTTCAAGTTACCAACAATCAACGAGTTGATCATACCCTTCTATGAACCGTACGAGCACGTCCTCTCTCACACCCCACCGCGCTTACGGCTCTATCCCCCAACCCTACTTGCTCTGGACCCCCCCGGTCCTCCCTTTCTATTCCTCGGTAAGCGGGCCGTGGGAGCATGGCGGGAGACAAAGTCCCCTTTTGACTGATAGAAAGCATCTCTCTTTTGTCTCTCCTGACCGAACCCGCCAAAAAAATCACAATAGAATAAGTTGTTCTTGCCGGGAGAGTAGCGTCTGAGAAATCTTTATCTGAGGAGGAGGCAAGGAGGAATACCGCTAACCTTGCTGCTGATCCCATTTCCGCATGAAGTCTACTAAGGCGTCGCCCGCCTTTTTTCCGGAATTTGGCCTTTCCTGCCCTTGTAAGGCAGAAATTAGGCGCATCCCTTCTAGGATTTGCCTCCGTCGTTCGGGGGTGGAGTCGTAAACCCCTAGGCGCTCATTTAGCCCTATTAAATAATCACTTCGCATGGATATCCTATTAAAGGAGGATGCGAAGTGATCCAATTGGTGGCGTAGCTCAAGCACCGATGGTGCGTTGTGCGGCAGCGCCTCCTGGGCCAGCGGAGGCGCTTCATTGACCTGATTGGGATCGTGGGCCTCTTCGGGGCTGGGGTGTGGGGCCGAAGCCGAAGTCCCTGCCTCATCCTCCAGCTCCCTCGGGTTCGACGAAGCATTTTCTTGATTAAGCCATCGGTCAATCCAAGATCCAGACCAGCCGCTTCCCTCACCTGATCTCTCGCCAGAGGCCCCCGAAGGAGCCATCATCTTAACCATGGTTTCCGGATCAAAACAAAGGACTGCTAATGCTAATAAACTGAGACCCCCGACACACCACCCCAAGCGACTCAAGAGGAAGGGGAGATACTTCCCCAGAAGCATGGAGTGGAGTTTTTTCATAAGAACTAGATGCAAATCAACAATGCCACTCAATGCTAAGTAGAAACAAATAAGCATGAACAAAACCATGGAGATTCGGATCAAATAATTATACATTGGAAAACTCTTATTACTCGCACACTCATATATCTTACTTACTGGTCTTAGCACATTTGTTTTCTCATTCTTTCGGCTGGGAAACTGGCCTTTTGTGGTTATTTTGGTCATTTTGTGGTTATTTTTTTTTGTCATTATTTAAGTGATTTTGCATTTTTGTATGTAGGTATAAACAAACATAAGTGGGGCCTCACCATTTCCGTGAGAGATCCGATCTCAGTTGTTTTCAACTTCATCTCCTTCTCAATCGGTAGGGCTCTTGGAGGAAATTGGATCCAGGTTGGTTTCCCAACCCAACCCAACGGATCGTAACCTTAGGGCGACTCTCAATTAAGTAAGGTAGGTCACCCCCTCTCGATTCAAGTAGAAAGCAACTGCATTAACAACCTCGATTCCTGTGCCGCTTCTTCCTCTCTAGGCTTAGGCTTTCACGGAGCTCTCTCTTCTTTCTTGTTGAAGAAGCTGTTCAACTGTGGCTAATCTCCGCGAAGGTTCGCAGGAATATGCTCTTTGCCTTTAGCCTGGCACTTTCCATTTCATCAGCTGCTGTTAGCTCTCCAGGTAGCGACGGAACTTAGGGATGAACGGATTTCTAAGTTTTCCGCTTTGACTTTAAAGAATAAAGTTACGAAGTCTCCCCGACTTTGATTTAGGGCCCGGCTACGATCCGATCTGTCTTCTCTTATGCTAAGATATTTCTAGTTACCTTGCAAACACTCTAAGACGCAACAACAACGGTTATTTAACTAAGACTTTTCTTCCGATAACAAGAACAGAAACACCGGTTATTGCCTACACTGGTTATTCAAGACCGGCTACGAGAGCTGTACCACCGAATACTGAATCAATTGCTAGTCTTCCCACACCGCTGACTTTGACAGAAGCGGATTGCCAAGAGTTGATTCATTACCATTTGTCCTGAAAAGCCCAGGTGGAACATACAGTAAACCTTGCCCCAGTCATTCTAGCAGAAACTTTCCGATCACTTCATCATTGTAGACTCTGTGGAGAAGGAAGGTTCGTAGGATGTTAAGCAACATTTGACCTACGCCACACTTTCGATTCTCCGAAAGTTCTAATCGAAGGCATTGAAGGTCGGCAAAAAGCAAGCTAATTCGGGTTATATCAAGGAAACGGCTCTCTTCAAAATTCGAAGACAGAGGGAATTTGGCTATACCACACAAGATGACAGGCAGTGAATATCCCCGAGTGCCTCTTTTCCGCGAACTCTAAATAGACTTTAAGTAAGAATGTGGAACTCTTATTCGTTACTTTTGATCAAGACGAGGCGAAAGAAAAAAGAGCCAGACTGTCGTGTACTTTAAGGTGTCCTTCGATTCGGGGGGCGGCTTTTCTTTTAATGTGTAAAAATGAAGGTCCTCCCAGGGGCTCAATGCGATGGAAGGGTTGGGATTTTCTTTGAATATATAAGCCTAGAGTCAAAGATCCCGATTGGACTACACGGCGGAGCAGATTCTTTTAATAGCGGTTGCTAGTCAAAATCATAAGCCGAGCACAAGCCTACCTGCGGACTAGATTCTAATTATATCAAAACCCAAGGGTTGTTCGGACTGGTACGATCTTGACTTCGACTCCGACCCCCGAAGTCAGGTATGACGCTCCTATAATCATATGATGAATGTTTTAGAGGATCTGCAGGTCGTGAAGGGGATAAGAAGGACTCTTGGTGAAAGGATTTTTTCTGACCTTTCAAATCCTCATCAACTAACTAGTTAATGAGACTTCTCCAGAAGAGTCTTCTTTTGAATGCCTTGAGGAGCTCCTCTTTTTATCAATCGTAACAAAGCAGAAATGATTTCGTCTTGTAGGGACGACCGACTTGGAATTGGAATGCAATGTTGGCATTTACATTCCCTTTTTCAACTTCAGGGCTTTAGCGTTCCGGATTCAAATCCTTTTTTGGTTCCCGGCTTACTCTAAGCTAGACAAAATCCCTTCTTTCAAAGTCACTAGAAAGATAATAAAAGAATCAAAAGGTCTAATGAGCTAACCAATCCTCCTATCCTATGGGAATGCTTTCCTAAACTCTGATTGCTCTTGCCGACTCGGAACGAAAAGATAGCGAGGGATTGAGAGATTCCTCGTTGGATTGGGAGACCAACTCGGAAAGAAAGAAAGAGGCTTGGATGCTAGGGATAGCTTGAAGAACGAGTACCGGGAGAAAGGACCTTCTTTTGAGGAATGAGGATTAGGAAGCTTACTCGTAGAAAAGAAAGTTGGCACCTACTAAACCAAGTGCCTGAAAAGGGGTAGTGAAAAAGGCGAAGGCAATCTCGGATTGTTCAGACACTGCCTTTGGTTCATTACCCGTTGAGAAGGCAGTAGAAGAGGTAGCATTCGCAGACCAAAGCAAAGACGGCTGGGGATTCTTCATAGCATAGCAAGAAGGAAGGGCGTGCTTAATACATAAGGACTAGTAGAGGCAGTAGAGGTCCTTCACCATGAAGATTGTATGCTTTCCTTTTCACTCAACAATGAAAGCTAAACGAAACCGATTCCAATCTCTTTTCCATTCAGAAAGAGAATCGATTATGTAGCTCACAGAAGGGGTGATCAAAGAAGTTGACTAAGTGAATGGGAATCCGATAGCTCTACCAGCCTTGGAAGAGTAGTCAGAGGCAATTCGCTAATATTGAACCTTTTCTATCATTTTTCTTTCCTCAAGCATGAAACGGAGTTGAGCGGTAGGCATTCCTTTCCATTACAGTGGGAAAGCGTATGCGAGTCATAGAGTTCTTCCAGTAAGGTTTGAGGTCACAGGTACCGATGCAGTGGAAAAGGAAAACTAGGATATAAACAAGATCCATTTGTTTCAAGTTTAGGGCCCCCTAGTGTTACAAGCTACTGCTTGCGAAGGAAAGAAAGAGTTGCTAAAGCTCCATGAAAACAGTCTCCTTAAGATAAGATAACCATGCATAAATTTCGCAAAGTTATGTTAGGTTCTTAGTAGCAGTCGGCGACCTTTTCTTCTTTTACTTCACATAGCTTTTCGTCTCCTTGATAGCTGGAAGTTCTCCAAAAGTATGAAAAGCAGGAGGACTTTGTACCATCCATTCCAGTGTAGTTGAATTCAGTTCAAGAGCCCAAGGACTCGGAGCACATCTTTTGTTATTTCCACTGCTTAAAGTGATTGTTACGACCACGAAGAAACAACAAATCCCAACTACGGATATATAAGAGCCAAAACTGGAAAGGGCATTCCATCCAGCGTAAGCATCCGGATAATCCGGAATACGACGTGGCATACCTGAAAGCCCTAAGAAATGCATAGGAAAGAAGGTCAAATTAACCCCGAAAAAAGTGATCCAAAAATGGATTTGACCTAAAGTTTCAGGGTATGTCCGACCAAAGATTTTACCCACCCAATAGTAAAATCCTGCAAATAAAGCAAAAACGGCTCCCATAGAAAGTACATAATGGAAATGTGCAACCACATAATAAGTATCATGTAGAGCAATGTCTAGCCCTGAATTTGCCAGGACTATTCCAGTGAGTCCTCCTATGGTGAACAAAAAGATGAATCCTACAGCAAATAACATGGGTGTTTTGTATTGTATCGAACCCCCCCACATGGTAGCGATCCAACTAAAGATTTTGATTCCAGTGGGGACAGCTATGATCATGGTAGCTGCGGTGAAGTAGGCACGGGTATCTACGTCTAAGCCCACAGTAAACATATGATGAGCCCAAACAAGAAATCCTAAGACACCAATACTGATCATGGCATAAACCATGCCTAGATACCCGAAGACCGGTTTTCCCGAAAAAGTCGAAACGATATGACTTATGATACCGAATCCAGGCAGAATGAGAATATACACCTCTGGATGACCGAAGAACCAAAAGAGATGCTGGTATAAAATTGGGTCTCCCCCTCCAGCGGGATCAAAAAAGGTTGTATTAAAGTTTCGATCGGTTAATAACATGGTAATTGCCCCTGCCAGTACCGGGAGTGATAATAAAAGTAGGAATGCTGTCACTAGAACGGACCACACAAATAGGGGTAATCTATGCATAGTCATTCCAGGTCCACGCATGTTGAAGATAGTTGTTATAAAATTGATAGAACCTAAAATGGATGAAATACCAGATAGATGAAGACTAAAAATTGCTAAATCAACTGCTCCTCCAGAATGACTGGTAATACCACTTAAGGGCGGATAGACCGTCCACCCAGTGCCGCTACCTACTTCTACTAAGGCTGAGCTTAATAGGAGCAAGAGACTTGGTGGCAACAACCAGAATGAAATATTATTTAATCGTGGAAATGCCATGTCAGGTGCACCTATCAGAATCGGAACAAACCAATTACCAAATCCACCTATCATCGCCGGCATAACCATAAAAAAGATCATTAAAAAAGCATGAGCTGTTATTAAAACATTATAAAGTTGATGATTCCCACCAAGAATTTGATCGCCGGGTCGTGCTAATTCCATACGAATCAGTACTGAGAAGCATGTGCCCATCACTCCAGCAATGGCACCGAAAATAAAATAGAGAGTCCCTATATCTTTGTGGTTTGTGGAGAACAGCCATCGAACCAGATTTTTCATAAATTAGAGATTCTTTCGTTTATTACCTTATCAGAGAGGGGTTAGGTATTTAGTAACTCGAGCATTTCTTGTTTACTCGAACAGCAAAGGAGAGGAGAGGTCCAACGGAACTTGCCGAGTGAAAGAGTTATTCTATGAAATCAAATCTCGTAAGAGAAGAAATCTCTGACGGGTAGAAAGAGTTCTCTCTTCATCCACTAAGGAAAGTGTACATTGACTTGGTCAACAACCCAAGTCTTCCTACCCTACCTTGGTTATCCGCTTTCATGCTACCACTGAGCGGACTTTCCTATAAAGAATAAGATAGATTTGGCCCTATCGGGTTGGTCTTCACCGAGTCCTAAAATTTGCATTCGTCCTGTAAAACGCATCTTAGTAGCGGCTGGGAAGCCTTCGATACCGGAAATCGCTTTGAGCATATTTCATCTATGAACAGGTTCATTACTAGCATGGGGCACTGCCAACAAGGGAGTGAGGGCTTGAGCACTTGCTGAAGTGCCGGTTCTTCCAAGATTCCTTTGCATTTCTCGTGGACGAACTACTTTCTTTTAGTTTTCGCTTTGACTTCACACTTCTCCATATTTAGTTTATACTAATAGGTAGGCTACTCTAATCTTCCAGGATCACTTTTCTAGTTCCATCATTTGATTTGCTTTTGTTTCTTCGTCGAGACAAAGCATAATAATAAGCAATGGAGATCCATGAAGCCATGATAGAGTTTTCACCTGATTCATACAGAAGGACGATAGCCTTTAGTCAAAATTCCTTATAGTAAGTGAATTATGACCCGACTTTCACCTCCGAAGAGGGAATTCCTGTTGATGTAAAACTCTTCCTCTCCTTTCAGTCGAGCTAGTTCTTTCTTCCCCGCTATAAGCTAACAACTGTGTTCTTACTTCCCACTTACTTCCCTGCAGTCCCATCTTATTAGACAAAGGGAACAGAAGAAAGAAATAGATATCTTTCAATGTGGGGAATCCTTACCTTAGCTGTCTTTACTTTCCTTGTTTAAAAGGCATCCAATGTTTCATAACTATTTGTTTATGGGGAATCGATTGTTAGTTAGCTGTCCAATTGAAAGCAGTCCCATGCCTTTAACCAACCGGCACCAGCAATTCAATTTCAAAATACTGCTCCTATTATCAGTCTCAGTTGCAGTTGAGGCTTCGTAGAAGGGCCGGATATACCTCTCCAGCAGGAGATTTCTTCCCGAGTCACTCTTCTTCCAGGCTTAAGGGGCAGCCAGGACATCAGAAGTAAATTCAAGACTTAACAGGATCGGTATATGGTTTTGCATCAAAGGCAATTCGCGGTGAAAGAAAGTAGTCTCTGTTCCTAGTAGCTCTTGCTTCAACCTTGACATCAGAAAACTACCAATTCAACCTTTCCAGTAGCATCCACTCCTAATAACTCTTCTTCCACGAACAGGTTCGGCTCTTGGGCAGACTAGAGGACGCCTTTTCATCTTCCTCAGAGCATACGCCAAAGAGCTTTCGATAGCCTCGGACTCTACATTAATCTGGTTGGGAGTAAGACAGGGTTAGAAGCAGACAAGAAAGAGCAGAAGAGGATCTTTGTTATCTGCTTACTTTATGTTTGAGTTTGATCTCTGACTTGTCTAACTCCATCTGTACTTTAGCATTCACTAATCCATCACTTCCCTATCTTATCTATCTTAAATCCAACTTGGCGGTTTCCCTGACCACCCATAAGAAAAAAAAAAGATGATTAAATGGGTAGGCATAATCTAAAGGAAATAAGTTTATTAGAATAAGAAAGAAAAACAAAACTAAAGAAAGGATTTCCCAATCTATCCCTTGCACAAAAAGACTACTTAGAACGCTCATAAAAAACACAGAAGAAGAAGTCATCGAAGAAGTAATAATGGGGTAGGAAGAGGTAAACTAACCCTATTGCTAGTCTTTGTCTTTCTAGTGTCCTCAATTGTCCGCCTCTGAATGGCTTTGTCAGAGCTTTCTGTCGTTCCGTTCCCTCAGGTCTTGGGGGAGTAGAGCTGCTTCTTTCAACTCG